CATCCCGCCTAAAATTCTAGGAATTCGTTGATAGTTCGAATAGATTCGTAGGCCAGGCCTACTGATACGTTTTAAATTTAAAATAGTTCGATAGGGTCCTTTCCTATTCCTTCTATGTCGTAGGGTTAAAACCAAAAAATATTTGTTGTTTTCCTGATGCTTCCTCACGTTTTTGATAAAACCTTCTCTTAAAAGTATTTTAACAATGTTTTCCGTGATGTTAGTGGATGCTATTTGAATCGTCCCTTTTCTATTCATGTCAGCATTTCGTATAGAGGTTATTATGTCAGCAATAGTGTCCCTACCCATGATAAACTAAAATTTTGGTTGCCTCCCATTTTTGATATAATCAACATGCTATTTTTTATTTATTTTTTAATTTTTATATTTTTGTTATTAAATAAAGGGATATGCGTCCGATACAACCTAATCCACTAATTACTCTATTTCATCCAAATACTATGTATAATATAACTATATTACGTATGATCTCATCTTATAATACCTCAGGTGCTAATGAAACTATTTTAGTGAAATTTAACTGTCTCAATTCTCGGGCAATCGCACCAAAAACTCGAGTTCCTTTTGGATTTCCTTCTTGATCAATCACAACTGCAGCATTATCATCATATCGTATTATCATACCGTTGTCACGTTTAAGTTCTTTACAAGTACGTACAATTACAGCTCTGATCACCTCTGATCTTTCTAGAGGTGTGTTTGGTAATGCTTCCTTGATCACAGCAACAATAATGTCACCGATATGAGCATATCGGCGATTACTAGCTCCTATGATTCTAATACACATTAATTCTCGGGCCCCGCTGTTATCCGCTACATTCAAATGGCTTTGAGGTTGAATCATATCATTTTTGAATCTGTTCTTTCAATGTTAATCCAAAGGGCGAAGTAAAAAAAAAAAGAAATATTGTTTGTCAAAAAGAAACCTGCAATTTTTTTTTATCCCCAAGACTTCTTTTCTTTGGTTCTACGTTCCTATCCCGAAATAATAAATTGAGTTCGTATAGGCATTTTGGACGCCGCTATTGAAATAGCCTTTCTGGCTATATTTTCTGCTACTCCGCCCATTTCATAAAGTATTCGACCTGGTTTAACGACAGCTACCCAATATTCGGGAGATCCTTTACCCGAACCCATACGTGTTTCCGTAGGTCTTACCGTAACTGGTTTGTCTGGAAATATACGTACCCATATTTTTCCACCACGGCGCACATTTCTTGTCATTGCTCGTCGCCCTGCTTCTATTTGTCTAGATGTGATCCAAGCGGGTTCAAGTGCCTGAAGAGCATATTTACCGAAACAAATACGATTACCTCGATAAGATATTCCTTTCATTCTTCCTCTATGTTGTTTTCGAAATCTGGTTCTTTTAGGGTTATAGTTGATGGTTCTTTCTCAATTCCATCTCTACTACAGAACCGGACATGAGAGTTTCTTCTCATCCGGCTCATCGCGAATGAAACGATTCGAATTTGATAATTTTATGAAAATATACGGAATCATGGATTCTTTGAGATTTCATCTAATCTATTAGAAATTTCTATATCTTGTTTGGATATATACTTAAACATGTATTTTTTTTTTCTAGATAATTATTTCTATTTCTAGATAGTGAGATAATGTGGTTTTTTTCTAACGAATCTTTATTTTGTTTTGCCTTTGATCATATTATTATATTGGATCGAACAAGATTGAGTAATCTAATAAAAACCTTCGCGGGCGAATATTTACTCTTTCAATATCTATTTTAGTTGTAGGGTTAGCTCATGAATTCTCGGAATAAATGAATTGGTCCCTGGTTCGTTCCGCCATCCTACCTAATGAATTATTAGGATTCATTTTTCAATAGAATCTTACGTATTCATAGGTTCCATCGTTCCCGTCGCTTCGCAATTAATGGTTAGGTTTGAATTCTACAATGGAGCCCCTCATGAAATTTGTTCTTGAGTCAATCTTTTTAGTCTTTATTGGCTCGAGGCTCTTGATTTTTTTCTATGAATAGATTCATATACTTATGGATGAATCAGTATTGATGCTTTATTACACTGCCTTTTATGAGATGACTCATAAACCTTACATATATTGGAATCCTATATCATTGATATTCTTTTTCTTTCTTTCTCTCAACCTTTCCTTTATCTGCATACTTTTTTTATATCATAATCAGATTTATTTTTTTTCTTTATGTAAGAAAGATTTCAGTTGCTACAATGATATGACCAATATATCATATCTTGACTGCTTTTTTGTATCCAGATAATGTGAAACGATGAGTTGGTTATTAGTTATATAGTTATTAGTTCACAGTAGGGGTCTGTCCATTTTTTTGGAATTCTATCCTATAAAAAAAAACCAACGAGTCGCACACTAAGCATAGCAATTATATGAAATCATCAATCAAATTTTTATTCAAACCTATAGAATTGCTTATTTTTTTGATTTAAGAGAAAAAGCATGAAAAGAAAAAGTTTTTTTTTTA